AAAAAAGATTCTCAAACAAAAAAGAAAGGTGATTATTATATTTTGAATTCATTACTGATTTGGGTCTGATATACCCGGTATATTATATATATATATTTTAATATATTTTATATTTCTGCATATATTTTATATTTCTGCAATAGTAAGGTAGATATTTTCTATATATATATTTTCTATTTTTCATATTTATAGTAGAGCCAAGCCGTATGCTATCGAAAAAATATGCCTGTACGGCTTTAAATTGAATTTCTTTTTTCGATGCCCTACCTACCTTAATAATCCAAGATTAGGAACCACTCCTATTCTGTTAGACTCTCAGCTCAGGGTAATGATACATCAACCTGCTACTTCTTTGTTTGAAGGACAAGCAGTAGACTGTATGCTGGAAGCGGCGGAATTACTGAAAATACGCGAAACTATGACAAATCTTTATGCACAAAGAACAGGCAAAGCTTTCTGGCAGATATTCAAAGACATGGAAAGGGATCTTTTTATGTCAGCAGAAGAAGCTCAAGCCCACGGAATTGTTGATACGGTGGCAGATTAAACAATGGGAAAAAATCATAAACATAAATATAAAAAAAAAAGGAATACTAATAGGAATACTAATAATACAAGAGGAGGACTCAATGATATGAATGATAGGAATGATAGGAATGATAGGAATACTAATAGTAATACGAATAATACAACAGGAGGACTCAATGATATGAATACTAATAGTAATACGAATAATACAAGAGGAGGCCTAGTAGTGTTCTTTTTAACACTAATAAATGATATGATGAATGATAGGAATACTAATAGTAATACGAATAATACAACAGGAGGCCAAGCAGTGTTCTTTTCAACACTAAGAAGATTAGTGTATTTGTTGAAACTCAACATATATCTTCATAAAATAAAACAAAAAAAAGTAACGTTTTTTGTATTTCAGACAATCTTCTTTTATATACTAAAAACGATACTAAAAAACGAATTTGAAAGAAACGAAATAAAAATAAAGGAATTTTTAAATAAATAAAAATAAATATTGTTTAGTGTTTTTCTTAGTGATTATTTATTATCAATTATTATATATCAATTATTTATCAATAAGATCCATAAGTTAGTGTTACTGCTTTTAAGTAAAAGTATAGTTTTATTACTTCTTTACTTTTACTTAAAAGCAGTATTCATGAAGAATAAATTACTCAAATAACCCTTTCCAAAAAAGTATTACTCAAAAGGAGTATCCCCCAACCATTTGCATTGCAAACAAAGCATTAGATACTCAAAAGCATTATCCCACACCCATTTCCAAACAAAGTATTATATACTCAAAAGGATGACTCGTGAGTCAGAAATTCAAAAGTATTCCTGAAAGGTATTACCCATCAATACAGGATTTGCTATTTTAGCTTTTGAATTGTCTTACCAACCGGATTTTATAGAATCTAAAAAATTCATAATTATCCGGTTAGGATTGATCTAAACCAGCTCATTATATATATGACTCACCATGCCAACTATAAAACAACTTATTAGAAACGCAAGACAGCCAATCCGAAATGTAACAAAATCTCCCGCTCTTCGGGGATGCCCTCAGCGCCGAGGAACATGTACTAGGGTGTATGTGCGACTCGTTTAGATCATAGACTAAAATATAAAAATCTAGTCTATTAATACGAATTATATATATAATTCTATTGTGTATAAAATTTATGGTTTCGATTGGTGCAAACCGAATCACCTTAATTTGTAATTTAAGATGAAAAATACTTTCCCATTGGTAACCAATAGTTATCCATTAAGCGGGAAAAATACAATTTTAAATAAAAAATTATGCCCTAAATTTTGCAATAACGGACTAAGAAGGTCAAGTACCCAGCTAATCTTCATACTTAAATACCGTTACTGTATAGCTAGATTTTGTTGTGAAAGACCTATTACTAGATATTTCATGGGTAGAGCCCATAAGTGTGAACTATACAAGTTCACAATAACATTGATTGAATGAGGATTCAATGAAAGAAGGGGCTCCGGTGTATAGAGAGGACCTCACCGTTTAACAAGTAATCATAGAAACGATGGAACCCACCATTTCTTTGTCTATTTCTATTAAATTAACTATGCTTTTTTGAATACCTAGTATCAATAGAATTTCTTATTAAGAGGTTAAATACTTAGAAAATAAAAAAATAAAAAAATCGTGGTTGGGAAGGTTAGAGCAGCAAAAGCCATTGGAATTTTTATTTTATACATTGGAAGAATCCATTTTGTTATTAATAGACTAGGAAGGAAAAAAGAATAACTGAAAGAAAAAAATCAAATAGTTATTCATCAAAGTCTCATTTATTCAATGACCAGAGTTAAACGAGGATCTATCGCTCGAAAACGGAGGGCAAAATCTCATTTATTTACATCAAGCTTTCGCGGAGCTCATTCAAAACTTACTCGAACTAGTTCGCAACAGAGAATAAAAGCTTTGGTTTCGGCTAATCGGGATAGAGATAGGAAAAAAAGGGATTTTCGCAGTTTGTGGATCAGTCGAATAAACGCAATAATTGCCCAAAATAAAAACATAGTATACTGTATTTATAGTAAATTAATGTATAATCTGTACAAGAGTCAATTGCTTCTTAATCGTAAAATAGTTGCACAAATAGCTATATTAAAAGAGAATTGTCTTTTTATGATTGCCAAGGAGATCGTTAAAAATTCCCCGGAGACTCAACTCCGGGAAGGTGGTAGAATAAAAGAGATTTGTATGATAAAATAGAATTCATATGACAAAGTTATCAAAATAAATAAACAACCACGCTCAAAAAAATTATTCTTCTTCACCTATTATCTTTTTTCTTACAACGCAACATCCTCAATAGGATTGTCATATTTTTCGAAAAAAAAAAAAAATATCAATCCGCATTGAATTTTAGTTTCGATTCAAAATGAAATTGACTTGAAGAGTAACTCTATTTTTTTTTTTTTTTTAGAACAGTAGTAGGAGTTCTAGTGATCGACTTGCTTTTTTCATATTTTTTTTTTCCATTATTAACAAAAGGTAACGAATTCACAAAAGGTAACAAAGATAAAATACGAGCTTGTTTTATAGCAATCGTAATTAATCGTTGTTGTTTTAAGGTTGATCTATTCACGCGTCTAGATAATATTTTTCCTTGTTGACTAATAAGTCGATAAAGTAAACTCATGTTTTTATAATCAATTCGATCCCCCGATTGGATCGGGGACAAACTCCTACGAAAAGATTGCTTAGATTTAAAAAAGAGTCGCTTAGATTTATCCTTAGATTTATCCATGGTTTTTTTATTCCTATACCGAAAATCCCATTTCTTAATAAAAAAAAAAAAAGGATTTGTTTTATTTATATTCTTAATTTTTTTTTTTTTATTATTTATTATTTATAAATATATTATTTATATTAAGGAAATCGATGCTATTTATATATAATAATATTTATAGATTGTTATATATATAATATAATTTATAGAATTTACCTCCTAAGGGTGACGCACAAGCAATCCATTTTCTCTATTTCTTTATCTCGACGTGAATCGTATGTTTGCAACAAAAGGGACAGAATTTTCTCAATTCCAATCGACTAGGTGTATTGTGTCGATTCTTTTGAGTAATATATCTAGAAATACCCCTAGATTCCTTATTAACACTCTTTTTATCACAACTACTACATTCCAAAATAACAGTTATTCGTATATCTTTACCCTTGGCCATGAACCTCCTTTGGTTTTTTTTTGATTCACTTAACTCTTCTATTTTAAGATTCGAAGCGAAGAAGAAAAAAGTATAAATTGATAATTCAAAATCAAATTATGAAAGATTTTGTTCCAATGAATTTTATATAGTATAGTAATAATTCAGTAATACAATGAGTTAGAACTATATTTCGAATCACAGTACAGTATTTCATTTAAATATCTTGTATGATATTATTGACCCCCCAAGTATTCTATTACAATTCCATTTCTGGTCTCACTCTATTAGTAAATTCATATTAGTAAATTAATAGCAATGGAATTGAATTATTACTTCAATTCCATTGAAACCTTGGAAAAACTCCTCATTTCACTGAGGCCAAATCCACCTTTCTTAATTTAATTTGCTCTTTTTTCGAACTTATTCTAGTCTAATTAGAAAAAAAACGAACGAAGAGGGATTTAATCACAGATATTTTATTGGATCTATAATCTTTGTCACCCCTTCCCGTGCCGTGCCAATAACTAGAATCAAAAAAAGGGGAATGTCAATGCATCCGGGAATAAACGATTGATTTCTATCAAGAGACCTGCTAGAACCGCGAACCATAGAGTACTTGCCACTGGTGCCACAGAGAGATATGTTTTTAGATCTCGCATTTCAAATCCTCCTTCGTTTTTTTTCTTGTAATTAATAATACAGAATTACATATTGATTTGTCGGGGGAAGTCCGAATTCAAATTGAATTGTACAATGATTAATTATATATTTTTATTTTTGTATAGAGTATTATTTTTTTTTTTTTATTATTTTATTCAAATAATTATATTATAATATTATAATTATAATAATATTATATTCTATGATTTTTTTTTTTGAAATTGTGAATTCTATTAAAATTTTAAAAGATTCTATTAAAAGAATATTTTAAATTATTATATTTTAATTCATTTTAATTAATGAATATACTCTTTATGTTCTTTTTATTATACTCTTTATATTGTTACTATTTAGATTATATATCCTATCTATTCTCTGTTTTTAATTAAATTTAATATTCTTAAATTATTCGATAAGAATATTCGTATCGATATCTTATTTATACGATATAATAAAGTAAAAAAAAATGACAGGATATATTCTATATATATATAATGGAGAAATGTGGAAAACAAGACAAAAAGTCTTTACAATGACAATGGAAACAAATGTAAAGGGATGTAGCGCAGCTTGGTAGCGCGTTTGTTTTGGGTACAAAATGTCACAGGTTCAAATCCTGTCATCCC